AAGGAAAATCATTCGTGGTAAAGACAAGATACACTTTGACCAGAAAAACCCGTGCTCGAAAGAAAATAATATAATATAATTTATCGAGTACGGGTTTTTGTCGGTAAAGATAAAAAATGGATTCAAGTGGAATTTTCTGAAACGTATCAATAAGCTAGACCCATGCTACGAGTTGTCTCATGCCATAAATAAACCCGGACACTCAAGAAATCTGTTGGACAAGCGGATTCACACCTTTTACAACCTACGCAGTCTTCTGTTCTTGGAGCAGAAGCAATTTGCTTAGCTTTACATCCGTCCCAAGGTATCATTTCTAATACATCCGTGGGGCAGGCTCGTACACATTGAGTACACCCTATACATGTATCATAAATCTTTACTGAATGTGACATTGGATATCTATAATTTTTTTAACATCATAAATTTTCGATCTAGTAAAGTAGTAAATTAATTATATATTGTAGACACCAGACGAATCAATGATTTAGATTTACTAGAATTAATCTACTTTTTGATCTGCTCATGAAAAAAGGCCAAGATACTTTGATTTATTACGTTTTAGCAAAAAGCACCATTATCATTATGTCCCACATACCCATTTTAATTTAATTGGTGAATATTCTGTAGATATTCTATATTTTGATTTATATGATTACCACTATTTATTCAACAAATTAGATTGATTGATACGAGTTGATTTTCTGTTACGATGAATTGATGAAACAATAGCTAATCCAATAGCTGCTTCAGCAGCTGCAATTGCTATAACAAAAATGGAGAAAACATCTCCTTTTAATTGGCGACTATCAAATAAATCAGAAAATGTTACGAAATTTATATTAACTGCATTCAGTATAAGCTCAAGACACATAAGCGCTCGAACCATATTTCGACTTGTAATCAATCCATAGATACCGATGGATAATAAATAGGAACTCAAAACAAGTACATGTTCGAGCATCATTGACCAACTCCTCGCCAATCTCGATTCATTTCAATATGAACAACAATTCAACCGATTCAATTGAGTAAAATAGAATATAATAAAGTACGAAATAAAGGTATTTGGTAATAGATAATAGATCTAACTAAGAGCATTTCCTTTTTCTAATTTTATACATGAACAATAAATAGAAGTTAAAGAAAAGAACAAGTCCTTATTAATTTTTTTTTTATTTTATAGTACTAAATTTTTAGTACTGACGAGCCATAGCAATTGCACCTATCAAGGCAACTAAAAGAATTATCGAAATAAGTTCAAATGGAAGAAAAAAATCTGTTGATAAATGAATCCCAATTTGTTGACCATTATTTATCAAGTCCTGTTCTAAAATCTGGTTTGATCTTGTAGTCCAAATAATCCCGTACCATGATGTATCTGGGATAGTAGTAATTAGTGAAACAAAAATACTTGTACAAACCAGTGAAGTGACTCCATCTCCAACGGTCCAAAGATGGAAATCGTTGTAATATTCTGAACCATTCATGAACATCACAGCAAATACAATTAATACATTTATAGCTCCCACATAAATAAGGAGCTGTGCAGCAGCTACAAAATGGGAGTTCGATGGAATATGAAATAAGGATGTACAAACAAGAACCAATCCCAAGGAAAAGGCAGAAAAAATCGGATTGGTAAGTAATACCACTCCTAGACCCCCCACTATAAGACCCAATCCCAAAAAAACTACAAGAAAATCATGTATTGGTCCAGGTAAATCCATTCTATGTAAAATAAGAGATAAATTAAGTCGAAATTTTTCATGATCCTAGTGACCAAACCAAGAAAAAAGAAATTACCCTATTTTTTTGCTATGTTCCTAATTGAATTAAATCTAATGGGGTGTGGCTTAGATATACTTATTAATTTAATTGATGAATTTAATTGATGAATGGTTAAATACCATTTCTCTATACGTTTCTCTATCTGAAAGTTTCGTTATAAATGAAATTTTTCGAAATAACTAAAAAAAATAATCGATAAATTTAGAAATCATCACAGATCACATATATATGAATATATTTTCAATCCCTAAAAACCATTATTTTGACCACTCTATAGTTAGGTTTTTTATTTATTGACCAAGCAAAATGAAAGAAGCTTCGCTACTTTCATTTAGATCAAAACTTAATCTTAGAAATTGGTAATTGTTCTTGAATCAAGTGGTTTAGCCACAGATTTTTTGATTTGAGTCGAATTCATAATTGTTCGAATTGTGTAATCTCCAATTACTGACATTGGTAACCGACCCAAAGCAATTTGATTATAATTCAACTCGTGACGATCATAAGTAGAAAGTTCATATTCTTCAGTCATTGATAAACAATTTGTTGGACAATATTCAACACAGTTACCACAAAATATACAGATTCCAAAATCAATACTGTAATTAAGCAATCGTTTCTTTCGAATATCAGTTTCCAATTTCCAATCAACAACAGGGAGATCTATAGGACATACCCGAACACATACTTCACAAGCAATGCATTTATCAAATTCAAAGTGAATTCGACCGCGGAAACGCTCTGATGTGATCAATTTTTCATAAGGATATTGAATAGTTACAGGTAAACGATTCGTATGGGATAAGGTAATCATAAAACTTTGACCGATATACCTTGCAGCCCGTACTGTTTGTTTACCATAATTCATGAACCCAGTTACCATGGGGAACATATCGTGAATATGTATGAATAATTTGATGTTTCTTTCTCTTGTTTGAGAGAAGTTATGAATCTAGAATATCCTGTGCCTTTACAGTGAAAAGAGTTGGGACGAAGTTGTCAATAATAGATTACCTAAAGAAATAGGTAAAAGAAATTTCCACCCAAGATTTAACAGTTGGTCCATTCTCATCCTAGGCAAAGTCCATCTTGTTGTGATAGGAATGAACAGGAACAAATAAGCTTTAGCTAATGTAATAAAGATACCAATTGTCGTTCCAAAGACTCCGCCCACTTCTATTCCGAAAAGCTCAGGAATTAATATGTACGGAATAGAGAGATTCCAGCCACCCAAGTAAAGAACCGTTACAAATAATGAAGAAACTAGTAGATTTAGATAGGAAGCAACGTAAAATAAACCAAATTTTATACCTGAATATTCGGTTTGATAACCTGCTACTAATTCTTCCTCTGCTTCTGGTAAATCAAAAGGTAATCTCTCGCATTCCGCTAGGGAAGAAATTAAAAAAACAGCAAATCCTATAGGTTGGCGCCACAGATTCCAACCCCAAAAACCATATTTTGACTGCGCCTCAACTATATCAACTGTACTTGAACTGTTAGATAATCATAGTCGGTGATAACATCACTATTCCCATCGCTATTGCAAAACCGTACATGAGACTTAAGCTTCATACGGCTCCTCGATGGCCGTGAATAAATCTAAGGACAGGTTCAAATATTATCTCGATATACTTGTCTTTCTTTTAGAGTAGATAGAGTAAAGATACATCGGAGAGTCCCAAATTAGACCAATGCAATTCTGTCTGCTATAAATAACAAAAAAATGCTTCTGAATTGATCTCATCCTTTATAATTTTATTTTTTTGAAATTGCATTTATTTAGTTCGTTACTGTTCTTCTTTTTCACTCAAAAAAAAGCCTATAAAAAAAATCAATAAAGGATTGCTTCGTTCCTTATAGTAATTTGTTTAATCAGTGGGTAGGAGCATACTCTGGATCGGGATCATGGGGAAGTACTGCTTGATCATTTCTACCAACTTAAAGCCCCATTAGGATTCCTTTTATGTTATGCAGAAATATCCATTTGGATAACTTACTTACTTACATTATCTCCATTACTAATCCTTTGTGTACCTTGGTATTCCTAACCGTCCACTTATGTTTGTTCGATCCCCGGTATGGTAATACATACAACAGTAAAAATTCCATACAGTTGATCTTTTGTACCCGCTTCAAACTATGATGACTAATCAACCAATCTTGGGGTAACCCGTTTCTACTGTTTATATTTACGTCTGCTTAACTCTTGTACCTAGGGAATGAGACTCAATCTTTTTACTGCCAATTTCTAAGCTGTTTTGTTTCACTCATATAACTATCTGGTTTAGTCCATCGCCCTGAATGATGAATAAAAAAGGATATCTATTCAATACATTCAACTTTTTTCCTAGAACGAAAATGAAAATAAATAGGTAAAAAAAAGTACATGTCCCAACGAATCGCACGTAGAGATATTGATAACACACATGGAGTTAATGGTATTTCATAACTAATCGATTGAGCAGCAGCTCGTAGACCACCTAAAAAGGAATATTTATTATTCGATCCATATCCTGACATAAGAAGTCCAATAGGAGCAATGCTGGAAATGGCAATCCATAAAAAAACTCCTATACTGAGATCGGCCAAAACAAGGCGATAGCCAAAAGGAATTACTGAATAACTGAGTAAAATAGATATGACCGCTATAGATGGTCCGATACTGAATAAACTAATATCTCCTCGAGATGGGAGAAGATCCTCTTTGAAAAGTAGTTTGGTACCATCTGCTAAAGCTTGAAGAATTCCCAAAGGACCCGCATATTCAGGTCCAATACGTTGTTGTACCCCTGCAGATATTTGTCTTTCTAACCACACAATTACTAGTACCCCTATTATGATTCCGGATACAGGAGTAAAAATAGGAACAAGTAACCATATGAGTCCATAAATCTCTTTTAAGGATTCCGATCTGGAAAAAGAATTGATAGCTTGTACTTTTGTTGTATCAATTATCATTTCAACGATCAACTTCTCCCATAATAATATCTATACTACCTAGTATTGTCATAATATCAGCCAATTTCATTCTTTTAACTAGCTGAGGAAGAATTTGCAAATTGATAAAACCTGGTGGACGAATTTTCCATCTCCATGGAAAAACACTCCGATCTCCTATCAAAAAAATTCCCAATTCTCCCTTTGGGGCTTCTACTCTCACATAAAGTTCTTGTTTAGACAATTCAAAAGTGGGCGAAGGTTTTTTACTAATGAATCGATAATCAAAATCATTCCATTCGGAATCCTTTGTTCTATCAAAGCGCCGTACCTCTAAATTCTCATGGGGCCCTCCCGGAATTCCTTCCAAAGCTTGTTGAATAATTTTTATGGATTCCGTCATTTCATTGATTCGGACTAAATAACGAGCTAACGAATCTCCTTCTTTTTGCCATTGTACTTCCCAATCAAATTCGTCGTAACACTCATAATGATCGACTTTACGAAGATCCCATTGAATTCCAGAAGCTCGTAACATTGGTCCTGATAAACCCCAATTTATTGCTTCCTCTCCACCAATAATGCCCACTCCTTCAACTCGTTCCAAAAAAATGGGATTACGCGTAATAAGCTTTTGATAGTCAGTAACCCCCGTTAAAAAATAATCACAGAAATCTAAACATTTATCTATCCAGCCATAAGGTAGATCAGCAGCAACCCCTCCGATACGGAAATAATTATGCATCATTCGCATACCTGTGGCGGATTCAAATAGGTCATATATCAATTCTCTCTCTCGGAAAATATAGAAGAAAGGAGTCTGCGCACCTATATCTGCCATAAAAGGGCCAAGCCATAACAAATGAGAAGCTATACGACTCAGTTCTAGCATAATTACTCTAAGATAGCTCGCTCTTTTCGGTACTTGAATATTTCCCAACTGTTCTGGTCCATTTACCGTTATTGCCTCTGTAAACATAGTCGCTAAATAATCCCAGCGTGTTACATAAGGAAGATATTGTATAATTGTTCGATTTTCTGCAATTTTTTCCATTCCTCTGTGTAAATAACCCAATACGGGTTCACAGTCAATAACATCTTCCCCGTCTAGAGTAACGATGAGTCGAAGAACACCATGCATTGACGGGTGTTGAGGACCCATATTGACTATCATGAGGTCTTTTCTTGTAGTTGGTATAGTCATATATTTTTTCCCCGATTCATTATTCCAATTCCAGGAATTTCTGAAAACGAAATGAAGTTCATCAAAATTAAAAAATTTAATAAAATCGAATTTCCAAGTATAATATAAAAAAAAAAATAATAAAAAACTATTCGTCAAATTAACTTAACGAGTTTTTGGCTCCCGAATATCCAATTGACTAATTAATTCTTTATAACGTACTCTATTTTTCTTTGACAAATAAGCCAGCAGCCGTTGACGTTTTCCCAGAATTTTCCGTAGACCTCTCTGAGATAAATAGTCTTTTCTGTGCAATTCCAAATGGGAAGTAAGTCTACGTATCTTATTGGTGAAACTGAATACTTGAAATTCAACAGACCCCTTATTTTCTTCTTTTTCTTCTTGCGAACTAACTGAAATGAATAAATTTTTGACCATAAAAAGAACTTTCTTCCCTTTTTCTTTATTTTTACAGATATGGATTTTACTGATCAGTAATAATAATGCCAGTTATTTTAATTTGTTATACACAATAATCTGAATTTACTCATATATACTTTTTTCTTTTTTTTTTCAAATTAAATTTATCAATACCATTTTATTTTCCATTTTATTCAGATATGGATGGTCGGTACATTTCTACACCCACAAAAATAGGAATTTGAACCCAAGATAAGAAGATTATGACGATTCATTCATAATTGATTGATATAGATATAATTGCTCTAAGCTGAGATAAGATAAGGTCATTGAATCAGTATCATGTACCAGAATGTAATATAACACAAGGCGTGTGTATATTTGGTTGACTTCATATACATACCAGATATGCCACTGGATCCATGGAAATGTACCATCAACTAATTATCAATCGTGGATACATATGTATCCTTGACATACTGAAACGACTGCCATTATTGGTATCAAACCAATAGCGATTCATACAAGCTAAATCTTCTAATCGATAATTGGGCCAAAGAAATAATTTGAACCTAAAAAATGGACTTGTATCTACATCTACATCAAGATGCTTATCCTCATAAAAAAATGGACCGCAGTTCCTTGCATTGTTCCCATTGCAAAATACGTGGTTTCTATCCCCAACATTTAAATTTCTCGAATTTAAACAATTTAGAATTCTCAACTCTCTACGACGTCTAGGAGATAAAATATTTTCAGGAACAATAAAATCATAATGATTTTCGTCTTTATTCCCAAAAAACTTTTTATGTCGTCGTGCAATGAATTCATTAAGACCATTCTTATGAACATTTCTTTTTTCTTGGCATCTTCGATTTCGATTAGTTTGTTGTTTACTCTTATGCACCCGTGAAATAGCTATAGTTTGGTACATGATAAATTGTCCATCCCAGTTTATGGATAGCCGAGCTGGTTCAATAAAAAATCCCATGTTTTCCAAATTTTCAATAGTTGTAACCCTCGGAATCATCATTACATCCAGGCGCATTTCTTCTCTTTGAATAGAGGATATAGTCATTTCCTTTGGATTTCTCAATCTAAGCAGTAGACAATATGCCTTGATATTATTGATTATTGTTTGGCTAAAAGGAGGCTCCCATCGAAATTGAAAAAGAAAATTTCTTTTCAGGAAGAAATATAACTCCTCTGTTGCGGTTTCACTAACTACGTCTTTTTCAATGTCTAATCCCCCATAATAATTTTCGTGAACCTCTTTTTGTTTTTTATTTATACTCCATTTTTTATTAAAAAGAAGTAAATTGATTGGTATGATCCACGGTTGAATCTTATATGCATTATAAAGTAACAAAAATTCTGGGAAAAGTTCCAGGTTCTTTTTATTTTTATCAATTATTTGATAATAATTCGTCCGAGTCTTAGTATTTTTATGAATGTTCGCGTTGGTCCCGATATCTATATTTGTCCATTCCTCAATATCGATCTTTTTTGTAAGACAAAAATGAATAGTTCTCCAATCAAAATATTTTCTATCCGGATTTTTATCCCTATCAATAATATAATCTTCTCCTAGATAATTACTGAGATCTATATCTCCCGGCAAATAAAAAAATTCAGTATTATATGTATTGTAATTATATTTCTTGTAATTATAGGGAATCCCTCGGACCTCGTTTACTTGAAAGGGCGATCCATAAATATCTGAACCCTTCTTATCTTCATAATTAATATATTTATTTGATAAAAGATCGTATTTGTATTTTTTTTTTAATTTATCTTTTTGGCTCGTTAATGAATTCACTATATAATTTTTTTGTTTCTCGTAATTAATTAATTGGTCTTTTTCATATGAATCAAAATTTTCTAAGTTTTTTTTTTGAACCATAAAACTTTGATTTATTCTATTTCTCCATTTTTTCGATACTAATCTAGACCATCTATTCTGAGATAAATCGTATTGATAGTGATCATTGCCTATTAACCAGCTTTTCCACTCATTCATTTCAAAATTGCGAAGTTTCTTATACCTTGATTTGGAATGAAATATTCCTTGTGTTCCAAAAAAATATTTTATTCTATCCTTAATAAAAGGAGTTGTTCCGTGATATTGAAATACGGATTTCAAGTGATACTTGTTAATAACTTGGGTTTGTGATAATTTATAAAATACATATGCCTGTGACAAGGAAGAGAGGTCACAAAAAATTTGTGAATTCTTATTACTAATATTAGAAATTGACTTTTTTATAGTCGAAATAAAATTTTTTGTATTTTTTTTTGTTTCATCAATCCTTTTTTTATCTGTTTCATCATTGTAACTGTATTTATCAGTAATTTTTTTTTTTGATTTAAGTAAATTTTGTATAGTTATTCTGGGAATATTACTGATACGTAAAAAGATATCTATGTATATCCTTTCAATAAAAAATTTCAAAAAATAGTGACATTTACGTATTAGTCGGGCATTTCTTCTTTTTAATATCTGCCAAAAATTTTTCGTCGATTCTAATCTTTTATCATAAAAACTTGTTTCATTAGTACTAATGTTTATATGTGTAATTTTAAATATGTTTTTCTTGTCTTTTGTGATTTTTTCTATTTTATTTCTGATTGTACTTGTCCTATCAGCTAGATCCTTCATCTTTTTTTCTGTCAGTGAATAATTTGTCCAATCCATGGATCTAATTCGAATGGACGATTCATGAATCATCTGATTACCTATTATCATTTGTTTTTTATTAATATTTTTATTCGATTCATATATTTCCCTCAATGGAATCGGACTTACTTTTTCTTTTGTAAGCTCTTTCATTATTCTTTTTTTAAATCGAACTTTTTTTATAACCCATCTTGTTTTCTCTTTTGATACCTTTAGAAGCCATTTTGTTCTTTTTTTTATAATTTTTCGAGCTAGAAAACATTTCTTTATAAGTTTTCTAAGTTTTTTTCCAAGTTCTTTAAAAACAGGTTGAAAAAAGGAAGGTTGTTTTATGGGTAAACCAAAAGGTAGTTTAGTTTCCATTCCCCAAACTGTTAAAAAACAAAAATTATACCCTTTCCCGTTGTTTTTCGTTGAATCTCTATGCTGGGATTGTAGCTTAGATCTGTGCCACGGTTTCAGACAGAAAGGAAATAGGATCTTTATCTGAATACCTTTTGTTAACCAATCTTTAGGAAATTCTTTTTCTGATAATTGAACACCACTAAAGGTACATTTAACATGCCTTTCTCGACTCCACTCTTGCCAATCCTCGTACCACTCCGGGGATTGAAATAATAGCATACGTCCAATATTTTTTGCTATTATCAACAAAGGCAATACTATATATTTTCTAAGAATTGCTTGGGTTACTAACAAAGAACTCCTTACTGTTTGCGAAAATATAATACTTTCCCAATTTTCTGCTATTGTCATACGTTCATTCTCTTCTTTTTTTTTATCCTTTTCTTTTTCTTTCGCCTCTTTCTCTTCAGAATCCGAAATTTTTAATTCCACACCCTCCCCCATCCAATTCCTAAAAATTTGATTAAGCATTCTGGAGATATCAAAAGAAAAAAAAAAAGTTTTGTCTATGTCTACTCTGTCCAAAAAAAGCGGTGAATGCACATTTGGTTGAAACACTTTCCAAGTAACTGTTTTACGTCTTTGAG